GGCGGATGTAGCCAAGTGGATCAAGGCAGTGGATTGTGAATCCACCATGCGCGGGTTCAATTCCCGTCATTCGCCCATGAATCTATTAAATCTAGATAAAAAAAGACAAACTAATTTCGAATAGAATCTTAAAAAAAAAAAAAAAGGAAAAAGACTTTATAATATACTCCTGTTGCAGCTGATACTGCTGTTTTCTTGATCTAACCGAAGCTTTCATTCTTAGGGGATAATCCCAATTTAGGTTGAATAGTAGTACATTATTATCTAATTAGATAAATATATAATAACAAATTACGAAAAAGATTAATACAAAAAAGAAAATATACGAAGAAATTCGTCCCCCCCCCACATATTTGATAGCCTCTCCTATCAAAAAACTGGAAATCCCAATTCCATTTGGAATTCCATCAATTACTTGTCTATCAAAAAAATAATTGAATTTAGCTACCTTTCTTACACTCGCAATTAAAGATACTTCAAAAAAAGCATCTATATAACCACGATTATATGACCAATCATATATACCATTGATTATTTTATCAGCAATAATTTTTTGAGGAACACTTTTTTGAAATAAATTAAATAAGTTCAAATTTTGTAAAGATGAAAAAACTGGTTTATAGAAAAAAGACGCTATAAATATTCCGAAAAAAGCTATACTCACCGAAAAAGTTGCATTTGTAAAAAATTCATACCAATCCACAGAATTCTTTGAATTTTGATGTAAAAGGTCTATCGACGGAATTAACAATTTAGATAAAATATCCAAATCTATTGGTTCTTGGCTGAAAGAAATTCCTATGGACCCGACGAAGAAAGTAAATAGTACTAATACAAGCATAGGAAATAGCATCGTATTGTCTGATTCATGAGGATAAAAAAATGGAATGTTTTTAGTACCAAAATAGGTACTATCAAGAAAAAGACGTCTTATGCTTTTGACATTTCGATTAATTCGATGTGAATATGTCCTCTTCCGAAAAAAAGAAGTCCTTTCATTATTATTAGTTGTTAATAAAGCTAATAAATGAATTTTGTTTTTTAATTTTTTTTTTTCTTCTTTGCCCCATAAAGATATTGAATAGAAAGAACTATTTTTCTTTCCATTGAAATTTTGAAAATGAACGTTTAAATATCCTTCAAAAACAAGTAAATAGATTCGAAACATATAAAATGCAGTTAATCCTGCTGTGGAACAAGCTAGTATTGCGAAAATTGGTGAATACAACCAACTATCATTTAGAATCTCATCCTTGGACCAAAAACAAGCAAAAGGTGGAATACCACAAAGAGAGAGTGTACCTATTAAAAAAGCGGTTTTTGTAATTGGGGCATGTTTTGTTAAACCGCCCATAAGAACCATATTTTGACTTTTATCTGGAGAATATCCAACAATAGCTTCCATTGAATGAATAATGGATCCAGATCCTAAAAATAACAATGCTTTTGAATAAGCATGAGTAATCAAATGAAATAAAGCGGCTCGATAAGAGCCCATACCTAAAGCTAACATCATATAACCCAATTGAGACATTGTAGAATAGGCCAAATTTTTCTTAATATCTTTTTGAGCAATAGCTAAAGTAGCTCCTAATACTACTGTTATTATACCTATCAAAGCTATTACACTCATTATGGGGGGTATAACTATGAAAAGAGGAAGAAGTCGAGCTACAAGAAAAATTCCCGCTGCTACCATAGTAGCAGCATGGATAAGAGCGGAAATAGGAGTAGGACCTTCCATAGCATCTGGTAACCATACATGAAGAGGGAATTGGGCAGATTTCGCAACTGATCCGCAAAATAACAAGAGGGCACACAAAGTAACAAAAAAAAGATTCACCTCATTCTTATAAATTAAGTTGTTGAATATTTGAAATAAATCCCGAAATTCCAAACTACCCGTTATCCAATAAAAACCTAAAATTCCTAATAATAAACCAAAATCCCCCACACGATTAGTTACAAACGCTTTTTGACAAGCATTTGCCGCAATAGGACGTGTGAACCAAAAACCTATTAATAGGTAAGAACACATTCCAACCAATTCCCAAAAAATATAAACTTGTATCAAATTTGAACTAGTAACTAACCCTAACATTGAAGTATTAAAAAAACTCAGATAAGTAAAAAATCTCAAATAGCCTTGATCATGAGACATGTAACTATCACTATAAATTAGAACCAGAATCCCAACAGTAGTGATTAATATTGACATTATAGAAGTAAGTGAATCAATCAAGTAGCCAAACTCTAAAGAAAGATCATTATTTATAGTCCAAGACCATACATATTGATAGATAGAACTATTCTCGATTTGATGAATAGATAGATCGATCGAAAAAATCATAACTATCGTTAACAATAAAATACTAGGAAAAGCCCACATACGGCGAATATTTTTTGTTGCCGTAGGAAAAAGTAGAAGTCCTACTCCTATTAAAATAGGAACTGGAAGTGGGATGAAAGGTATGATCCATGAATATTGATGTATATATTCCATACAAAAAAAAATAAAGAATAAAAAATATTTTGATTCTTGATGAATTTTGTTTCTGATTCATTTGTTTTATCTCTTTTGTAAAGGGGTTCGGTTAATAAAAAGTGGATAAATAAATCGAATGTTAGATTCTTAATTGTTCTGAATCTTTGCACAATCGTTCCAATATTAGAAAGTACAAAGTCAAAATCGGCCAATAACCAAATTCCTAGTGAAAATAAAAAAATCTTATTATTTGAAGTAATATTAATTAAGAAAAATAAATATGTTAGTCATTTTTATATATATTAAGAAAAATGACTATTAATAAATAAAATCAAAATTTTGATCTATAGAGTGAGAGTGAGGGTGGGGATAAATCATTACACCAAAACGAAGAACATTTGTTTATTTTGATATAAATTATAAAAACAATATAAATTAATTTCTTTTTGAACTAATTGATTCTTTTACATTACAATAAAAAGAGATCCATAGATATAGATCTATTATCTATGAAATATTTGGAAAAGGTTTATAATAATAATATTCAATGTTTTTACTTTAGATAGAAAATAAAGAAAGAGGGAATTAAGATAAATAAGACATACGGCTAATTACAGAATAATTCGTTTTCATTTACAGAACAAATGTCTTTCACATCGAACTATAGTAATAAAAAAACTATCCTAATTGTATGGCAGTTCCAAAAAAGCGCACTTCTATATCAAAAAAAAATATTCGTAAAAATTTTTGGAAAAAAAAGGGATATTGGACAGCATTGAAAGCCTTTTCATTAGCTCAATCCATTTTTACAGGTAAATCAAAAAGTTTTTTTTGTAACAAATAAAAATGTTGGATTGGAATAATATAAATTAGCTCGATTCAAAGAGTATTCTTTAATACTCATTTTATACTAATACTAGTCTAGAGTATGGAACATATATTTAGAATCTATTATATATATATAATAGATTCTAAATAGTAAATAGATAGAATCTCATTTTTTTTTTTTCATTTCCAGTGTTCGTTTTAAAATTTAACACTACATTCAAAAAAATGAAAAAAAAAAAATAACAATAATAGAAATTCATATAGAAATCCAAATGTTCTATTATTATTTTTTCATATTTTTGATATTTGAATAAATACAAATTTTAAATTTACTTATTATTCTCAATTTATACTAAATGTTTAGTAAAGAAATGTACTCAATAAATAGTGCACTTTAAGCAATTCTTTCAATCTCGACGATTGACTAAAGAGTTGGTTATTATGATTTCGAGTAAGCCGCTATGGTGAAATTGGTAGACACGCTGCTCTTAGGAAGCAGTGCTAGAGCATCTCGGTTCGAGTCCGAGTAGCGGCATGGCATCCTATCTTATCTTATCTTTTTAAAATTTGAAAAGAAGAAGTCCTATAATGAATTCCATTCCCTATTTCTATTCCTAGTATTCATACCTTTTTTATTTTCATTATAGATTTTATTTTCATTATAGATATGATATTTTCAACTTTAGAGCATATATTAACTCATATATCATTTTCCGTCATATCAATTGTTATTTCAATTCATTTGATAACCTTATTAGTCAATGAAATCATAGGATTATATGATTTGTCCAAAAAAGCCATGATAATAACTTTTTTCTGTGTAACGGGATTGTTAATTACTCGTTGGTTTTTTTCTGGCCATTTACCATTTAGTGATTTATATGAATCACTAATCTTTCTTTCATGGGGTTTTTCCATTTTTCATATGATTCCGTGTTTTAAAAAGGAGAAAAACCTTTTAAGTACAATAATCGCACCAAGTGTTATTTTTACCCAGGGCTTTGCGACTTCGGGTCTTTTAACACAAATGCATCAATCTGTAATATTAGTACCCGCTCTACAATCCCATTGGCTAATGATGCACGTAAGTATGATGATATTGGGCTATGCAGCTCTTTTATGTGGATCATTATTATCAGTAGCTATTTTAGTCATTACGTTTCAAGAAGCCATCCAAATTCTTGCTTTTACCAAGAATTTGGATTTTTTAAATAAATCAGTTGATTTTGTCGAAATAAAATACATGAATATGAATGAAAGAAACAATGTTTTACGAAAAACATCTTTTTCTTCTTCTCGAAATTATTATAAGTCTCAATTTATTCAACAATTAGATCGTTGGGGTTATCGTATTATTAGTCTGGGTTTTCTGTTTTTAACGATAGGTATTCTTTCAGGGGCAGTATGGGCTAACGAGGCATGGGGGTCCTATTGGAATTGGGATCCAAAGGAAACTTGGGCCTTTATTACTTGGACCATATTCGCGATTTATTTACATACTAGAAAAAATAAAAAATTTGAAGGTGTAAATTCTTCAATAGTGGCCTCGATCGGATTTCTTATAATTTGGGTATGTTATTTGGGGATCAATCTATTAGGAATAGGACTACATAGTTATGGTTCATTTACATCTAATTAAATTTCAATGAGTAAAGAACCTGAGAAATAAAAATATGGAAAGCATATAAATATATACTTTCCATAAATCGTGGAGAACCCTTTCAATCAAGTAATGTAATGATTCAAGGGGTTCTCAAAAACAACAAACATATTGGATTATAATTTCAATTTTGTTAAGTGAATCTAACAGAAAAATATTCTTTTTCATAAGGTTTTTTTCTCTTTTTGATTCATTTATTCCTGAAAATGCTCTATCAAAAATTAGCTAGAATAGCTTCAACCTTGTCAACCGAGAATGAAAAAATAAAATCCGGATAAATACCAATACCTATTACGGGTATAAGGATAGAAATCGAAATAAATAATTCTCTCGGCCCAGAATCAAAAAAATAAGAGTTTGGTGTATTAAAAAACTTGTATCCATAGAACATCTGCCGTAAGATAGATAATAAATAAATAGGAGTTAATATCATTCCAATTGCGGTTACAAAAGTAATTAGTATTTTCATCATGAAAAGATATTTTTGACTAGTAATTATTCCAAAAAAAACTATCAATTCGGCAACAAAACCGCTCATGCCCGGCAATGCAAGAGAAGCCATCGATAAGATAGTGAAAATCGTGAATATTTTTGGCATTGGGATAGCCATTCCGCCCATTTCGTCAAGATAAAGAAGACGTAGTCTATCATAACTAGTTCCTGCCAAGAAAAAAAGGGCAGCGCCAATAAATCCATGAGATATTATTTGTAAAATGGCCCCGTTGAGCCCGGTATCACTTATAGAACCAATTCCTAGAATTATGAAACCCATATGAGATACCGAAGAATAAGCTATTCTTTTTTTTAAATTACGTTGACCAAAAGATGTTGAAGCGGCATAGATTATTTGAATAGAACCTAATATCATTAACCAGGGGCAAAATATTGAATGAGCGTGGGAAAATAATTCCATATTAATTCGAACCAACCCATATGCTCCCATTTTTAATAAGATTCCGGCTAAAAGCATACAAGTGCTGTAATGTGCCTCTCCGTGGGTATCTGGTAACCATGTATGTAAGGGTATAATCGGCGATTTGACAGCAAAAGCAATAAGAAATGCCGTATATAATATTATTTCTAGCGCCACGGGATACGATTGATTAGTTAATGTTTCAAAATTTAATGTTGGTTCCTTAGAACCATATAACCCGATCCCCAGAATTCCCATTAATAAAAAAACAGAACCTCCTGCAGTGTACAAAATAAACTTTGTAGCTGAATACAAACGTTTCTTTCCCCCCCACATGGCTAAAAGCAGATAAACGGGAATTAATTCCAATTCCCACATGATGAAAAAAAGTAAAATGTCTCGAGAAGAAAATGGTCCGATTTGACCGCTATACATTGCTAACATCAGGAAATAGAATAATTGGTATTCTCGAGTAACCGGCTGAGCCGCTAAAGTGGCTAAAGTAGTTATAAATCCCGTCAGTAAAATAGGTCCTACAGAGAGTCCATCTATTCCCAACCTCCAGTAAAAATCAAAAAAATTGATCCATTTATAATTCTCCGTCAGTTGAATTAGTGGATCATCCAATTGGAAATGATAAGAAAATGCATAGGTTGTTAGAAGGAGATCGATTAAGCATATACAAATGCTATACCACCTAATTACCTTATTTCCCCTATGAGGGAATAAGAAAATTAAGGAACCTGCGGCTATTGGGAAAACTACAACTATTGTTAACCAAGGAAAATAATTCGTCATAAAAATAAGATACACTTGGGCCAGAAAAGCCCGTGCTCAAACAAAAAAAATACAAAATATTTTTTTTGTTTGAGCACGGGTTTTTGCCAGTAAAAAAACGTATTCGTGTGGTGTTTTTTGAAACGTATCAATAAGCTAGACCCATACTTCGAGTTGTTTCAGGCCCTAAATAAACCCGAACACTTAAGAAATCCGTCGGACAAGCGGACTCACACCTCTTACAACCAACACAGTCCTCTGTTCTTGGGGCAGAAGCTATTTGCTTAGCTTTACATCCATCCCAAGGTATCATTTCTAATACATCTGTGGGACAAGCTCGGACACATTGAGTACATCCTATACATGTATCATAAATCTTTACTGAATGTGACATTGTATCGATAGTAATTTTTGAACATAAAAAATGAAAATTATCGATCTAGTAAACTCGTAAATGAATCATATATTTATATACCAGATGAATCAATGATTTGTTATAATATTGTTAATTGTTAATCAAAAAAGATGTCTAGATCAATTTAGAAGAAGGAATAGAAGAGGACCAGGATACTTTGATTTCTTATGATTTAGGCAATGCAAACAGGATCATAAGTTGTGTAGAATACATATTAATTTGAATTGAATTTTTTTTTTATTAATTATGATTAATTAATGCTATTTATTCAACAAATTCGATTGATTGATACGGGTTGATTTTCTGTTACGAGCAATTGCGGAAACAATAGCCAGTCCGATAGCTGCTTCAGCGGCTGCAATAGCGATAACAAAAATTGAAAAAATATTTCCTTTTAATTGGCGATTATCAAAAAAATCAGAAAAAGTTATGAGATTTATATTAACTGCATTCAGTATAAGTTCAAGACACATAAGGGCTCTAACCATATTTCGGCTCGTGATCAATCCATAGATACCAATAGAAAATAAATAGGCACTCAAAACAAGTACATGTTCGAGCATCATCGACCAACTCCTTATTAATTTTGATTCATTTCAATATGAACAACAATTCAACAGATTCAATTGACTAAAGAATATACCAAGTCTGGAACAAAAGAATATATCGGCAAAAAAAAAAAAAAAAAAAATCTCGAGTTATATTACTTAGTCTATAGAGATTTCTTACTGGCGAGCTACGACAATTGCACCTATCAAAGCAACTAAAAGAATTATTGAAATGAGTTCAAATGGAAGAAAAAAATCGGTTGATAAATGAATTCCAATTTGTTGACTAGTACTTATCAAATCTTGCTCAATAATCTGATTTGGTCTTGTAGTCCAAATAATTCCGTACCATGAAGTATCTGGAATAATAGTTATTAGTGAAACAAAAATACTTGTACAAATTATCAAAGTAATTCCATCCCCAACAGTCCAAAGATTAAATTCTTGGTAATATTCGGAACTATTCATGAACATCACAGCAAATAGGATTAAAATGTTAATAGCTCCCACGTAAATAAGTAGCTGTGATGCAGCTACAAAATGGGAGTTTGATAAAATATATAATAAGGATATACAAACAAGAACCAGTCCTAACGAAAAAGCAGAAAAAATAGGGTTGGTAAGTAAGACTACTCCTAGACTTCCTAATATAATACCCGATCCCAGAAAGACTAAAAGAAAATCGTGTAGCGTTTCAGGCAAATCCATTATATGTAAAAAAAAAAAAGACAAAGAAATCGAAATTTCATGACCGTATTGATATGACCAGGAAAAAAAAAAAAAATCCTAAGGAATTTGAATTGATTGATATATGGTTACATGGTTACAGTTAGATAATCAATTTCATTCCAGTCTTTATACTAAAGAGTAGTTTGAAAAACTATATTCAAACAAAAATATAAAAGAGATATAACATAAATTATTAATTTTCATTTTTTTTATATTCTATTGTGATAATATTTTATTTTGATTCTTCTCTTATTATTCTGTTATATATTCTATATAATCTATATATATAGATTATCATTATTTATAGAGTTATATAGATATTCTATTCTATACTATTGTGATTTTCTTTTTTATTTTATAAAAAATTCTCTTTTTTTATTTGAATTGTTCGAATTGTATAATCATCAATTACTGACATTGGTAAACGGCCCAAAGCAATTTGATTATAGTTCAATTCGTGACGATCATAAGTTGAAAGTTCATATTCTTCAGTCATTGATAAACAATTTGTTGGACAATACTCAATACAGTTACCACAAAAAATACAGATTCCGAAATCAATACTGTAATTTAGCAATCGTTTCTTTCGAATATCAGTTTCCAGTTTCCAATCAACAACGGGTAAATCTATAGGACATACACGAACACATACTTCACAAGCAATGCATTTATCAAATTCAAAATGGATTCGACCCCGGAAACGTTCTGATGTGATTAATTTTTCATAAGGATATTGAATAGTTACGGGTAAACGATTTGCGTGAGATAAGATAATCATGAAACTTTGACCAATGTACCTTGCAGCTCGGACTGTTTGTTGACCATAATTCATGAACCCAGTTACCATAAGGAACATATCGTAAATATCTATGAATATTTTTGTTTTATTTCTTTCTCTTAATTTGTTAATTTGAGACAAGTTATGAATCTAGAAAATAAATCTTTTACAGTGAAAACAATTGAGACGAAGTTGTTAATAATAGATTACCGAGAGAAATAGGTAAAAGAAATTTCCATCCAAGATTTAATAATTGATCCATTCTTAGCCTAGGCAAAGACCATCTTGTTATGATAGAAACGAATAAGAAAAAATAAGTTTTAGCTAATGTAATAAATAGATCAATTGTAGTTCCAAAAACTCCATATGTTTTATTGATTTCAAAAAACTCAGAAACGAATATGTACGGAATAGAGATATTTGAACCGCCCAAGTAAAGAACTGTTACAAATAATGAAGAAATGAAAAGGTTTAAATAGGAAGCAACGTAAAATAAACCAAATCGAATACCCGAATATTCTGTTTGATAACCCGCTACTAATTCTTCTTCTGCTTCTGGTAAATCAAAAGGTAATCTTTCACATTCTGCTAGTGAAGAAATTAGAAAAACAATGAAACCAATAGGTTGACGCCACAAATTCCATCCCCAAAAACCATATTTTGATTGCGCATCAACTATATCAACTGTACTTAAACTGTTCGATAATCCTAGTCGGTGATAACATTACTGTTCCCATCTCTAGTACAGAACCGTACATGAGATTTTCACCTCATACGGCTCCTGGAAAGCCTTAAGTAAATCTAAGGACCGGGACGATTATTTATCTCGTGATATATCCATAAGATATAGAAGATTTAAATCTATCAAACGGTTCTGAATTAGACCCATTCAATTCTGTCTGTTCTAGAAATAAGAAAGATAAATCCATTTTAATAAAAGATACAATAAGGCACTTCTGAATTGATCTCATCCCTTAAAAATGAAAATTTGAATTTGTTGAGTAATAACTGAATTCTTCAATAAAATACTCTTTTAGAATTCTCCATAACCCTCCGCATTTTGAATTACGAAAAAGAATTATACATTCGTTTCTTAAGTATCATGTGAATTTGATCTTCATGAATATGGATATAAGAAATCATAAACAAAAAAGAGATCTGCTTTTCGTTTATGATTTCTTCTTCTTTTTTCGTTCCTATTCTTCTTTTTTGTGCTATGAAAAAGGGACTTAAAAATTTTTAAAGGATTTTTTCGTTCCTGATAGTAATGTATTTAATCAGTGGATGGAAGCATACTCTGGATCGGAGTTATGGGGAGTACTGCTTGATTTTTTCTACCAACTTAAAGCCCCAATTAGTATTCTTTTTCTATTATGCGTAAATTGTCTTTTATATCATTTACAAAATCTGTGTTACTAATCCTTTGTGTATCTTGGTGTTTCTAACCATCCACTTCTTTTTTTTTTTTTTAGTAACCCCTTATTAATTTGAATTTAATACATCTATGATCATACAAATGATAACTAAAACTCAATAAGGTTGGTCTTTTGAGCCCGCTTCAAAACAGGATGAAAAAGATTATCCAATCTTGGGTTAAATGTCCTCTTCTCTTTATAATTTATTTGACTTCATTCTTATACATAGAAAATGAGACTCAATATTTTTACTGCCATTTCAAATCATCATACTATCTGTTAACTATAAGTAATAGAGTATTCTGAAATTTTATTCAATATAAGCTGTTTTATTTCACTCATATAACTATCTAATTTAGTTCTTCAATCCGCATTGTGAAAAATCAAATTAAGATTAATGAAGGTTTCTATTTAATTTATTCGACTCCTTTCCTATATAGTACTATAAAGAGAGGAGCATAGCAATAGCATCGAATAGCTTTTTTTTTGGTTTCAACGAATCGCACGTAGAGATATTGATAAGACACATAGAGTTAATGGTATTTCATAACTAATCGATTGAGCAGCAGCTCGTAGACCACCCAAAAAGGAATATTTATTATTTGACCCATATCCTGACATAAGAAGTCCAATGGGAGCAATACTCGAAATAGCAATCCATAAAAAAACACCAATATTGAAATCAGATAAAACAAAGTTATAGCCAAAGGGAATTACTGAATAACTTATTAGAATTGATATCACTGATATGGATGGTCCGATACTGAATAAACGAATATCTCCCCTAGATGGAATAAGATTCTCTTTGAATAGTAGTTTTGTTCCGTCTGCTAGAGCTTGAAGAATTCCAAAAGGACCAGCGTATTCGGGTCCAATACGCTGTTGTATCCCTGCAGATATTTCTCTTTCTAACCATACAATTGCTAGTACACTTATTGTGATTCCCAATACAAGAATCAAAATAGGTACAAGTATCCATAGAATTCCATAGACCTCTTTGAAAGATTCCAATCCGGAAAAAGAATTTATATCTTGGACTTCCGTTGTATCAATTATCATTTCAACGATCAACTTCTCCCATAATGATATCTATGCTACCTAGTATTGTCATAATATCAGCCAATTTCATTCTTTTAACTAATTGAGGAAGAATTTGCAAATTGATAAAACCAGGTGGACGAATTTTCCATCTCCAAGGAAAACCATTCTGATCTCCTATTAGAAAAATTCCTAATTCCCCCTTGGGGGCCTCAACTCTCACATAAAGTTCTTGTTTCGGCAATTCAAAAGTCGGAGACGATTTTTTACCAATGAATCGATATTCAAAATCATTCCATTCTGGCTGCCTTTCTCTATCAAAGGAGCGAATTTCTAAATTTTCATAGGGCCCACCTGGAATTCCTTCCAAAGCCTGTTGAATAATTTTAATGGATTCCATCATTTCACCAATTCGAACTAAATAACGAGCTAATGAATCTCCTTCTTTTTGCCATTGAACTTCCCAATCCAATTCCTCGTAACACTCATAATTATCGACTTTACGTAGATCCCATTGTATTCCGGAAGCCCGAAGCATCGGTCCTGATAACCCCCAATTTAGAACTTCCTCTCTACCAACAACACCTACGCCTTCAACTCGTTCTAAAAAAATTGGATTTCGCGTAATCAGTTTTTGATATTCAATAACCCTTGTTAAAAAATAATTGCAGAAATCAAAACATTTATCTATCCAACCATAGGGTAGATCAGCCGCTACTCCTCCAATACGAAAATAATTATGCATCATTCTCATACCTGTCGCAGCTTCAAATAGATCATATATTAATTCTCTTTCTCTAAAAATATAGAAAAAGGGGGTTTGTGCACCAATATCTGCCATAAAAGGTCCCAGCCATAGTAGATGAGAGGCTATACGACTTAATTCCAACATAATTACTCGTATATAGCTGGCTCTTTGAGGTACTTGAATATTTCCCAATTGTTCCGGTCCATTTACGGTTATTGCTTCTGTGAACATAGTAGCTAAATAATCCCAACGTGTTACATAAGGCAGATATTGTATAATTGTTCGATTTTCCGCAATTTTTTCCATACCTCTGTGTAAATAACCCAATATTGGTTCACAATCAATAACATCTTCACCATCCAGAGTAACAATAAGTCGAAGAACACCATGCATTGATGGGTGTTGAGGCCCCATATTGACGATCATGAGGTCTTTTCTTGTAGCTGGCACATTCATAGGTTTTTCCTCGATTCATTCTTCCATGAATCGTTAAAAAAAAGTTCATCAAAATTCAGGATCTAATAAATCGAATAATTGAAAATGATTCTTGAAATTAACGAATTTGTGAATCCCGAATACCCAACTGATTTATTAATTTTTTATAACGTATTTTATTTTTCTTTGACAAATAAGACAGTAGTCGTTGCCGTTTTCCTAGAATTATATGTAAACCCCTTTGAGATAAATAGTCTTTTGGGTTTAATTGCAAATGTGAAGTAAGTCTTAGTATCTTATTATGGAAATTGAATACTTGAAATTCAACTGATCCAGGGTTTTCTTCTTCTTTTTTTTTTTGTGAAATAACAGGTATAAATGAATTTTTTATCATAAAATGAAATCCCCCTCGTTTTTGGTAGATATTTTTATTGATCAGTAATAGTAATGACACTAATTTTTAATTTTGTATATAAAATTATCTTAATTTACTGAACAATTCTTACATGTATTTATTAATTTTTTTTTTTTTTTTTTCAAATCAATTCTATTATTATATTATTAAGGAATGCAATTCAAATAAATATAAAAATAAATACTATATTTATTAATTGAATAAATAAAAATGAATTGAATAAATAAAAAATTCTATTGTCTTGCTCTATTTCAAATATTCAAATAAAAATAAGACCTTTTTCTATTTATTTCTATCTAATGGATACATCATTGAATTCTTATCAATCCTACACTATATTCCTACAATATATATATATATAAATAAATAAAAATATTTATTTATATATATATACATATTCACATATAAGATATCAGATATGTTACAAAAAATATTATGATAATGATAAATAGAAGATAAATGTAGATTCTACATTAATCTTTCAATCGAGGATACATATGTATCCTTAATATACTGAAATGGCTTCCATTATGGGTATTAAACCAATAGCGGTTTATACAAGCTAAATCTTCTAATCGATAATTTGGCCAAAGAAATAATTTAAAATTCATTAGTTTTTTTGTTTCGCTATCAAGATCTTTATTGTTAGTCAAAACTTGAGAAACATTTTTTATTTTATTCTCATTGTCATTTATTGTTTTTCTATCCACAGTATTTCTATCCCTAGGATTGAAACAAGTTAGAATTCTCAATTCTCTACGGCGTCTAGTGGACAAAAGATTTTCAGGAACAAACAAATCATAAAGATTTTTATCTTTATTTTCTGTTATCTTTTGATCAACACAACTTTTTTTCCAACTCCAACTTTTTCGCTTCTTACTCTTATGAATCAACGGTAGTCTTATGGTTTGATAGATAAGAGATTGTTCATGGTTTTTTGTAGACAGGCGAATAGGTTCAATAAAAAAGATTAGACTCTGTTTCAAGTCCTCAGTGTCCCTACATTCTGTATAACTAAAATCCTTCGTAATTGAATCAACCAGCATTTCTATATCTAGCTCTAGCTTTTGAATCGACTTTATTACAATTTTTTGAAAATTTTTCATTCTAAGCAGGAGAAGAGATAAGTTGATATTATCCATTCCTATTTCTTCGTCGGAACTATCACAGTGCAAATAAAAACCAAAATATTTTGATACTAAGAAATCCAGTTCTCCCCTTAGATCGGTCCTGTATTTAGAATCTGATCCTCTGTATTTAGAATCCGATCCTTTAGAATCGTATGAGCGAGATTTAAGATTTAAATCTACTGGACTCACGTATTCCTTCGTTTCTAACTCTAATTCACCTTGTCCATAAAGCTGCAAAACAAAGAATTTTATTGGTAAGATCCAAGGATTCATCTTATATTCAGAATACAATTTGTTTAATTTTGAAAAGAACCAAAATCTGGAAAAAAGGACTTTCTTATTCGGTATATAAGTATTTTTCCTTTTTACATTCCTTCCCATCCAATTGAAATACTTTCTATCCATATTTTTTTCCATATCTAGAATATCATATTCTTCTAGATAATTTTGGATAGAGATATCGCCTATTCTATCCAAAAATTCTTTTCTATATGGGTTGTCATTATAAGAAATCGCTTGGTTTTTCTTTCCTTGCGGTGATCTATATCCATAAATAGATGATTTTTTGTTATCCGCAAAATTAAGATATTGATAGCAGAAACGATCATATCTATATTGTTTTTTAATTTTTTTTTTAATTTCTAATAAATCTGATTCTTGTTTTTTAAGAAGAATTTCGAATCGGCCTCCTTCTTGTTTTTGTTCTTGTTTTTTGGAAAGAATTAATTGATTTTTTGAATATGAATCATATTCAACTAAATCTTTCTTTTGAGCCACACGATGTTCATTGATTCTATTCCTCCAGTTTTGTGATACTAATCTCGACCATCTATTCTCAGGTAAATCATATTGATAATGAAGCTTTAACCAACTTGTCCATTGATTGATGAACGAATCGGGACGTTTCTTATGTCTTAAATTGGAATTATATGTTCCTTGTATTCTCAACAAATAATCCTTTATTTCATTCTTAAGAAAAAAAGATCTTCCAGGAGATTCAAAAATAGATCTTAACTTAAATTTATATCCATTATTAACTAGGACTAGGATTTTTGATAATTTATAAAATACATATAGTTGTGACAAAGAAGATACATCCGAAGAATTCTGTGAATTCATATACGTAATATTACTAGATTTGTCTATCATCGACATCAATGAAATTAGACTTTGATTTTCAATTCGTTCTTCCATTTTTTTTTTTTTGTAGTCAATGGATTTTTTTACATTTAGTATTTTGTCTATTGATTCAAGAAAATCAAGAAAACGTTGTCCATGGATCCTAGCAAGACTACTGATACATAAAAGGATATCTATGTATACCCCTTCTATGAAAATTTTCAAAAAAGAATAGGATTTACGTATTAATCGAACAAATCTTCTTTGTAAGATTTGCAAAATATTTTTTTGTAATTCTAATCTTTTAGCATCATAAGTAGTTTTGTTCGAATTCCAATTGATCTCTGAAGTTAGAATCCCCTCTTTTTTTTCTTCTGTCATTGTTTCTATTTGTTTCATGATTGTCTTTGTTTTAACATTAAGATCTTTTATCCTTTTTTCTGTGAATGAAGAATTTTTCCAATTAATAGATTCCATTTGAACGGTTGATTCCTCAATCACCTCAATCTTTGAATTATTCTTACTGATTGTTGAAGTTTTTTTGCTTTCACTCAGTTCATCTATTGTTTCCTCTATTGTTTCATCTATTGTTTTGAACCTAACTAGAATCCTTTTAAGAATCCTGTTGATGTTCCAGTTTTCTATTTTTTTTAACATAGTTCGAAACCATTTTTTTCTTTCATTTAAAAATTTTAGAACTAGAAAAAAACGCTTTTTCAAATCTTTTTTCAATTGTTTGCTTATTTTTTTAAAAATGGGATCCAAAAATGAAAGTGGGTTTCTTGGTAAACCCTCATCAAGGTACGATTCTACTAGTGTTCCATAACCTGTTAAAAACCAGAGGTTTTTGTTTTCAGTATATTTTTTTTTCTGTGGATCTTTTTTTTTTTTTCCAGTAGATTTTACCTTAGATTTGTGCCAAGGTTTCAGAACAAAAGGGTATAAGATCCTTATCTGAATACCCTCGTTGAACCAGTTTTTTGGCAATTCTTTTGGGGATACTGGAATGCCCTGATAGGTGCATTTAATATGAACTTCCCTCCTCCAATCCCTAAAATCTTCTGACCATTCGGGATTTTGAAATAATAGGATACGAATGATATTTTTAGTTATTATCAATGAAGGTACTATAATATATTTTCTAATAAAAGATTGGGTTAGTAATACAAAACTTCTAATTATTAGACCATATAGAATACTTTCCCAGTCTTCTTCTATTTTTCTAAGTCTTCTTTCATCCTCGTCTTTGTCGTCCTCTTCGTATTTGTGGTCGATCCTTTTCTGAAACTCCACAAATTCTGAATTGTCAGTACCAGGTTTCCTAAACATTTCTTTCCAATATTGGGATAGATCATCGAAAAGATCACCAAAAATAAAAAATAATGGGTCTACTATCTCCAAAAAAGTGGGAGAATGGATATTTCCAGTTGCTTGACTAAGTTTTGTAATCGCTGTTTTACGCCTTAGAGGGCGCATAGATCCCTTAATTATATATCGGTCAGAATCCGCTTCGCGTGAAAAATTTACTAGAAAATATTCGTGATTTAGGGCCTGTTTAGTAGCCTCATTGTCCTTTCTAGGACCAAGATTCAAATTCAGTGAATCTGTATCCCCATCAAAAATGACCACACGTTCGGCTATTGGGGAACGAATCTGAGCCTCTTTTGTGAGTCTTTCCGTCATTTGCTCCACTTCGTCGATTAACTTGTATGACCATCGAGGAACTTGTTTACGGATTTCGTTTATTCCACGACATTTATTTCTATTAAAAAAGGTTTGGTTGTTCCGATCAGTTCTAATTGCCTCGAATAAGAATTTTTTTTTTCTTTTTTTTTCTTCGGAATATATTTTTACTTGTTCATGTTCTGGAAATAAATAAAGTCCATCAAAATTAAAACTTGATACGGATTTTTCCGAAAATTTACTGATTAAGTTAAAAAAAAAACCAATTTCAGTTAATAAAAATTTTCTATCAAATTGATCTATTTTCTGTTCAAATTCTGCATAATTACTATCATCTGCATAATTACTATCAATAGAAAGAAGGAGACCATGAATCTTATTTATCAAAATGGAATTTTTTATGTAATTTTCATTTTGAATTGATCTTTGTCCACGAAAAGGTCCATTCAAGAAAGGATCATATATTTTAGTTAAATATTTTCTTTTCCTCTTATCATTAGATAATCTACTTCGGTTTTCAAATACATCCGGAATACATTTCTTATATTTCTTATATTTCTTATCTAGAACTTTTGCCCTTTTCAAAAATTCATTGCTTAGTTTCTTTCTTTTTTCGTTATTAGTGGAGCTCCAATAATTAGACAATTCATTATCATTATAGGAGATTTTATCTCTTGTGAAGAGATCCATTTTTTTTTCCATGATTTTCAGAAAACTAGATAAATCAGGTGGATACGTGAAAGATATTCGTTCTTTTCCATCACTTTGACATATATGAAAAAAAAACTGTGAATTTTCATCTCGTACGACTCTTTCAAAGTGATCGTTTTTTATATATCGCAATGGCCTATTCCATCTTCGATAATCGAAAAGAGTAGTTACAAGAGGTTTTTCCAATGCGAAGATATTATTATCTTGCTCAATGTTGTCCAAAGTCTTATCATTTTTCGGAAAAAGATAAGAAATAAGATCTTCTTCGTCTTCGATGGAGCCGTTTTGTTCTTGTTTCGTTTCTTCCGTTTCCGAATCTATTTCAACATCGATTTCGCTTTCAACATTGATTTCATCCTTTCCCTTCTCTTCGTATTCTAATTCTAAGATTTCATCAGTATAAAAATATGGAAGCGGTGTTCTGCCTAAATAGTGGGCAACGATAACAAATGAAAAAACAACAAATATTTGACCCACATAATTTCGCAATTGTAATAGAATGTACTTATCAAATCGCATAGTTAACTTAGATTTGATCGAATTTTTTTGCTTTGACCAAATTAATAATATCAATCCAATACATTTCATCAAAAAGATATGACCAATTAACCAACCAAAAAAACTACTTGTTAAGAATAACAATTTATTGTTGGATCGAAAGAGATAAATGTTTAGTAATCTTAGTAAGATTGAACTTGGTAAAAGAAAGGGGTTTGATAACTGAAAAAAAAGATTGTTAAAGAATACTTTGTAAATACGAAATTTACGTATTGAATTTGGATTCTTGTATCCGAAATCCAACTTGTATGAAGAATCCACATAATAGTGAGAATCCAAATAATAGTGAGAATCGTTTTTGTATATGAAATTAAAGAAAAGATATGGTAAAGTTAGGACAGTTATTGTATGAGGTCTAATCAAAGCCAAATGAAAAGGCGCATAATAGATCGATATGAACATCATAAGCTGTCCCGTAATAAACCCGGTTGTTGCTGCTATTTCCGTCTCGGTCCCGTCGTCCATAACCCGGGCTCGAATAAGGAAGAGATAAGATGGACTTATGGAGAATGCGGTAAAAAATCCATAATAGAGTCCCGTCACAATGGCTGAATTTAGTATTTTCAGCCATAAAGCTACTAAACGATCTCGTATAAACAATTGATAAATCATGAAAACCCCCGATTTTTGATATATATTTATTGCAATTTGATTACTATATCTTATATGATATTAGTAATTCTTATATGCTATTCGTATATGAAGATTTTCATATTTTTTATTTCTATTTTCGTATTTTGTATTTCATATGTGTATATTAGAATATAATATATGATATTAGTAGATAGTAAATGGTTAGTAATATGATATTACTATATGATATGAATATATCATGTTAGTATATGATATGAATATATCATATTAGTATATGATATGAATTATTCATTTTCGTATTTTGTATTTCATATGTGTATATTAGAATATAATATATGATATTTAGTAGATAGTAAATGGTTAGTAATATGATATTACTATATGATATGAATTATTCAATATATCATATTAGTATATGATATGAATTATTCATTTTCGTATTTTGTATTTCATATATGTATATTAGAATATATTATATGATATTAGTAGATAGTAAATGGTTGGTGATATGATATTCTTTTATTATTTATATTAGATATTATTAGATGAAATATCTTATTATATGGATGGAAGATAATGAAATAGAGCCACTTTGAATTTACCTATGAAATGAGGCATGGAACGTAGCCATTAGGAAGAAGTTCCACGAAGTTATAAAGGAAACTTCGGTCTGATATTGGTAATGGGTTGAGAAAAGGGATGGAACTCTATGAGATAGAATTTACCGTTGTTCCTCAGTAGCTCAGTGGTAGAGCGGTCGGCTGTTAACCGATTGGTCGTGGGTTCAAATCCTACTTGGGGAGATTTTTTTCCTTCCGGATTACATAATTCGGAAGGAACAGTAAAGCGTTCGCTTGTTAAGTAAGATGTTAAGTAAGTAAGAGTAGGTAACGGGTTACCCCTGTCATTGTTTCTATTACATTCTATCTCATCGTATGCCATCCTGTTCTTCAATATTGGAGACTCGTGGTCAATACCTAGGTGTAGGTTGGGGATACTCCTTTGTTCTACTAAAAATTTT